GGTATTTTTTTCACTCAAGACTGGGTCTCTATGCCAGGTGTTCTGCCCGTGGCTTCAGGGGGTATTCATGTTTGGCATATGCCTGCCCTAACCGAAATATTTGGGGATGATTCCGTACTACAGTTCGGTGGAGGAACTTTAGGACACCCTTGGGGAAATGCACCCGGTGCAGTAGCTAATCGGGTGGCTTTAGAAGCATGTGTACAAGCTCGTAATGAGGGACGCGATCTTGCTCGTGAAGGTAATGATATTATTCGTGAAGCTACCAAATGGAGCCCTGAGCTAGCCGCTGCTTGTGAAGTATGGAAAGCGATCACATTCGAGTTCGAACCAGTGGATAAGCTAGATATATAGACAAAATAAGCGCGTATAATTCAGCAATTCCTGTTTGTTCTCCTAATTGATTGCAATGAAACTTGGCCCAATCTTTTCCTCAAAAAAAGAAAGATTGGGCCGAATCGGATAAAGAATAAACATCTTATACTAATACTATACTATGAACTATGAGGGTCTTTGTGTATTTACATATATCTTTTTTTATATGTACAGACCTTACAATATACAATACAATATACAAGTATATACAAAATCTAAACATAAGAAGATAAGATCGAAGGAAGACTAAACAACTTATCTATTCTATTATTCCTTGTTGGAGCCATAGGCTGAATTATGGATCCTTGGGATTGGATTGGTGGATCATTTTATATTCCTTAGTTTCAGGCCATAGATCAAGCCAAGGGAAGGATTCCTTATACCCCTATCCTGTATATTGTCTTTTTCGTTCCCTATTGTCTTTTTCGTTCCCTGTTGTAATATAAACTCATTTTCTTATTTGACTATATGACACGATATTCTACGAGACGATAATTCATTTTTAATTTATGGGAAGAAACAACTATGTATCTTTTTGATGAGAATTGAAAGTTTTACATGAGAAAAACCTGTCTTTATATATCATATATCTTTTTTTGAGGAAAAGATTCTATCATAATCTCTATCATAATATTGAAATGATTCACCGGATTCCTCAAAAAGAGAATCTTTTCTTTTCAAGACTCGCTCGTTTTTCATTAACAATCTTAATGATTGGATCATATACTTCATTTGAATTCTGATGAGAAATAAAAAGAAAAAAAAAATAGTAAAATGATTTTTTCTTCATCGTTTTTTCTTCATCGAATGACTATTCATCTATTAGTATTAGGTTTTTATCAAATAGGGGGCAGAAAGAATCTATGGAAAAATGTTGGTTAAATTCTATGTTGTCTAATAAGAAGTTAGAACATAGATGTGGACTAAGTAAATCAATGGATGATAGTCTTGATGCTCTTGGACATACCAGTGGAAGTGAAGAAACTATTCTAAATGATACGGAGAAAAAGATTTCTAGTTGGGACAGTTATAGTTTTAGTAATATTAATTATCTAAATTATTTATTTGATAACAGGAATATTTGGAGTTTGATCTCTGATCATACTTTTTTAGTTAGAAATAGTAATGGTGATACTTATTCTGTATATTTTGATATTGAAAATCAGATTTTTGATATTGACAATGCTAGTTTGAGTGAACTAGAGATTCTTTTTTCTAGTTATTTGAATAGTGGGTCTAATAGTAATAATTACTACTATTATTATTCCATGTATGATACTCAATCTAATTGGAATAATCACATTAATAGTTGCATTGATAGTTATCTTCGTTTTGAAATCAATAGTGACATTTACAGTGGTATCGACAGTTACATTTTTAGTTTTATTTGTACGGAAAATAGAAGTAGTATTGAAAGTGGAAATTCTAGTATCAAAACTAGTAGCAGTTCTTTCAATAGAATAGAAAGATCTAATGATTTCGATATAAATACAAAATACAAACAGTTATGGGTTCAATGTGAGAATTGTTATGGATTAAATTATAAAAAATTTTTTAGTTCAAAAATGAATATTTGTGAACACTGCGGATATCATTTGAAAATGAGTAGTTCAGATAGAATCGAACTCTTTATAGATCCTGGCACTTGGGAGCCTATGGATGAAGATATGGTTTCTATGGACCCCATTGAATTTCATTCAGAGGAGGAACCTTATATAGATCGCATCTCTTTTTCTCAAATAAAAACGGGTTTAACTGAAGCTGTTCAAACGGGCGTAGGTCAACTAAATAGTATTCCCATAGCAATGGGAGTTATGGATTTTCAGTTTATAGGAGGTAGTATGGGATCCGTAGTAGGTGAGAAAATCACCCGTTTGATCGAGTATGCTACTAATCGATCTCTACCTGTCATTATTGTGTGTGCTTCTGGAGGAGCACGCATGCAAGAAGGGAGTTTGAGCTTGATGCAAATGGCTAAAATATCTTCTGCTTTATATGATTATCAATTAAATAAAAAGTTATTCTATATATCAATCCTTACATCTCCTACAACTGGCGGAGTTACAGCAAGTTTTGGTATGTTGGGAGATATCATTATTGCTGAACCTAATGCCTACATTGCGTTTGCGGGTAAAAGAGTAATTGAACAAACATTGAAAAAGACAGTACCCGATGGTTTACAGGTGGCTGAGTATTTATTCGATAAGGGCTTATTCGACCCAATCGTACCACGTAATCCTTTAAAAGGTGTTCTGAATGAGTTATTTCAGCTACATGGTTTCCTTCCCTTGAATCAAGATGAAAAAAAAGATTGAAATTCTTCATTTTCAAATGGAAGTATAGCACTAGCTTCAGTTATTTTTATTTGTAGCGCATACGCATTTAGTTCATTATAATGAAAAAAATAAAACTAAGAAGATGGTATTTTCTTTGGAGACATCCGTTATAAATGTAGTAAAAGTTAGAAGTTTTGGATAATGACTTTTTGACCCGGATCCCTTTTTTATTCTACCTCTCTTCCTGATTAGGAATAAGCATCCCTCTATTGACAAGATAAAAAAGAATTTCTTTCTCCTTCCGAGAAATCCGGGAAATAAAAATAAATTTCTCCGTCCTTTTGACATATTCATATATAGAACAACAAAAAATAGATAAAAAAAGATATCGAAAAAATGAAAAGAAAATATTAAAAATATTAAATAAAAAGAAATAAGAAATCTCAAATCAAAGAAATAAAATAGAAATATTCAAATAACAAATAATAAGAATATAGAAGTTCTTTCTATTTAGCGAAAATCCCCGTTTTTCACTAGGAATCCCTGTTTGTTGGATAAGATTGGTTAAAGTCGGGAACTCATAAGAAACTCTTTTCTATCTTCCCTTTCAAAGAAAAAAAGGTGTTTTGATGAAAGGAAAGATAGAAAGACGATGAAGATAAAGATGGGAGAAGAAGAATTCAATTTCTTAAAGCGGATTCTCATAAATATTCGTGTAGAAAGAGGAATAGGTACACTTCATTGAGTTCTACATTCGTTATTGGTTATGAAATATTTCATATTAATATTATCTTAATATTCTATCTAATAGATAGACTTATCATAAGATATCTTTATAATTATAATAGGTACAAATATGAAATTGAGGTACCCATTCTATGATAGATTTTAGCCTTCCCTCTATTTTTGTTCCTGTAGTGGCCCTAGTCTTTCCGGCAATCGCAATGGCTTCTTTATCTCTTTATGTCCAAAGAAATAAGATTGTCTAAATATGATGGGACCAAATCTCATCAATTTATTTCAAAACTGGATCATCATACAGATACTTTTTTAATGTAATATGGTAGGATATATGATATGTGGCTTTTCCGAAAACAAATGGAAGAGTTGTTTTGTTATGTATGCCGATGCATAATATACGCATTAATGCATGTATATGCGGTTATAGCTTAATCAATTAAATGATTAAATTCAAAATGATCAGCAAATCTTTTTTGAAAAATATTTGAAATAGAAACTAAATTTATCTAACCAATTATTCCTAAGAGTTCCTGTCGGAATGCTGCTAGTTGATGAAAGTTACTTCGGGATCAAGCAATAAAAGTCGAGTCAAATCCTTTTGGATTATTCTCTCAATTCCAATCGAATGCAACTGGATCTAGTATAGTATGAACTGGCGATCAGAACATATATGGATAGAACTTATAACAGGGTCTCGAAAAACAAGTAATTTTTGCTGGGCCTTTATCCTTTTTTTAGGTTCACTAGGATTCTTAGTGGTTGGAACTTCCAGTTATCTTGGTAAAAATCTGATATCCGTATTTCCTTATCAGCAAATTCTTTTTTTCCCACAAGGGATCGTGATGTCTTTTTATGGGATCGCAGGTCTATTCATTAGTTCTTATTTGTGGTGCACAATTTCATGGAATGTAGGTAGTGGTTATGACCAATTCAATAGAAAAAAAGGGATAATGTCCCTTTTTCGTTGGGGATTTCCTGGAAGAAATCGTCGCGTCTTCCTTCGTTTCTTTCTGAAAGATATCCAATCAATCAGAATGGAGGTGAGAGAGGGTCTTTTTCCTCGTCGTGTTCTTTATATGGAAGTCAGGGGCCAAGGAGCTATTCCCTTGACCCGTACTGATGAGAATTTGACTCCACGAGAAATTGAACAAAAAGCTGCCGAATTGGCCTATTTCTTGCGCGTACCCATTGAAGTATTTTGAAATGAACTAAAGAATAAATCTCAGCATGAGAGAAGGAACTTAATACATCTCAAAAGCAGGAGGACGTATATGGAACAATATTAATAAAATCTAATATAACTAATCAAAAATATCACTAATCAAATAGAATATATTAAAAAAAATATATTAAGGAGAATAGAAACTATTTTGTATACGCATACACATGGTGTACAGTTTCACTCTTTATACTAGTAAAAGGTCTAATAATTATAGATTCATCAAATATCCTAACATGTCTTTTGTTTTCGTAAAACATAATTCCTCTTTTTAGGCCTTTGAATTGATACCCTATCCCCGCGCTGCGGTTAGACAGTGAAATCTTTCGAATTCAAAATTCAAAATAGAAATAAAAGAATTAAAGGATCCGGTAGGGTTCGTCTTTAAATCCAAATTCTATTCGTTAGTTCAAATGGGTTTTCGATTTTGAGTCTTTATCGAAAGGAATAAATGAAGGGAAAATTGGTTACAATTTGCCTAATTATGATCTCTGGAATATGGAAATAATATTTACTTTTTTTTTTCATTTTAAAAGGGCCCTTCTTCTATGTTCTATTCTAGATTATTCTAGATCCAAAGACTCAATTCTTACACAAAAACAAAAATAGGAAAAGATCCATAGGTTCGATACCTTATTCTTGTTTTCTTGTTAGAGTTATAGGCTCTTGTTATATAATTCGTGCTTCATAGAAATCTCAGATAGATCAGATAGAATCGACGAATGAAACAGGTTCATTAACAATTCACATCATGGATACAGAATGAAAAAAAAGAAAGCATTGGCTTCCCTCCCATATCTTGTGTCTATACTCTTTTTGCCCTGGTGGATTTCTCTCTCATTTAATAAATGTCTAGAAACTTGGGTTATTAATTGGTGGAATACCAGGCAATCCGAAATCCTTTTGAATGATATTCAAGAGAAAAATGTTCTAGAAAAATTTATGGAATTAGAAGAACTATTCCTGTTGGACGAGATGATAAAGGAGTACTCGGAGACATATATGCAAAGGATTCGTATAGGAATGCACAAGGAAACAATACAATTGGTCCAAAAACACAATGAATCTCATTTCCATATCATTTTGCATTTCTCTACAAATCTAATCTGTTTTGCTATTCTAAGTGGTTATTTTTTTCTGGGTAATGAAGAACTTTTCATTCTAAATTCTTGGATTCAGGAATTTCTCTATAACTTAAGTGATACAATCAAAGCTTTTTCGATTCTTTTAGTTACTGATTTATGGATCGGATTTCACTCGACCCATGGTTGGGAACTAATGATTGGTTCGATCTACAGCGATTTTGGATTGGCTCAGAATGATCAGATTATATCTGGTCTTGTTTCCACTTTTCCAGTGATTCTAGATACAATTGTGAAATATTGGATCTTCCATTTTTTAAATCGTGTATCTCCTTCGCTTGTAGTAATTTATCATTCAATGAATGAATAATTTATTAGATCTTTTTCTTTATACTTCTACCTTATTTACTTCAAGGTATTCTTACTATAGTACAATTCTTTCAGTACAATCAATACAATGGCAAACTTGTGGATAGGGAATTCTACTAGATACCTATCAAATTTATTGTAGAAATTCCGTGGATCAATGATTGGACCATGCAAAATAGAAATACTTTTTCTTGGGTAAAAGAACAGATGACTCGATCTATTTATGTATCGATCATGATATATGTAATAACTCGAGCATCTATTTCAAATGCATATCCCATTTTTGCACAGCAGGGTTATGAAAATCCACGAGAAGCAACTGGGCGAATTGTATGTGCCAATTGCCATTTAGCTAATAAGCCCGTGGATATTGAAGTTCCGCAAGCTGTACTTCCTGATACTGTATTTGAAGCAGTTGTTCGAATTCCTTATGATATGCAATTGAAACAAGTTCTTGCTAATGGTAAAAAAGGAGCTTTGAATGTAGGAGCTGTTCTTATTTTACCCGAGGGATTCGAATTAGCCCCCCTTGATCGTATTTCTCCCGAAATGAAAGAAAAGATGGGCAATCTTTCTTTTCAGTGTTATCGTCCTAATAAAAGAAATATTCTTGTGATAGGTCCTGTTCCCGGTCAGAAATATAGTGAAATCGTCTTTCCTATTCTTTCCCCCGACCCTGCGACGAAAAAAGACGTTCACTTCTTAAAATATCCCATATATGTAGGTGGGAACAGAGGAAGGGGTCAGATTTATCCTGATGGTAGCAAGAGTAACAATACAGTTTATAATGCTACATCTGCTGGTATAGTAAGCAGAATAGCACGTAAAGAAAAGGGGGGATATGAAATATCCATAGTTGATGCATTAGAAGGACGTCAAGTGGTTGATATTATACCTCCAGGACCAGAACTTCTTGTTTCAGAAGGTGAATCCATCAAGCTTGATCAACCATTAACAAGTAATCCAAATATAGGAGGGTTTGGTCAGGGAGACGCGGAAATAGTGCTTCAAGATCCATTACGAGTTCAAGGCCTTCTGTTCTTCTTGGCATCTGTGATTTTGGCACAAATCTTTTTGGTTCTGAAAAAGAAACAGTTTGAAAAGGTTCAATTGTACGAAATGAATTTCTAGATCTATAGATTTCTTAAAAGAAAGTTGGTAAAAGTGCCAAATTCTTGTTGATCGATAGAATGATATATGATTCAAAAAATTCTATAAGTCTTTTCTTTATTTTTTTTTTTTTTTACTCTTTTTTATTTTGCGGGATGTCTGAAACTCATTACTTGTATACCATTCCTAATGATAGAAAATAAGTATACAAATAGAAAGGAATATAATACAAGGCAAGGAGGACGGGAAAAATGAAATTAGTATTCTTAGTCTTCCTAATCGTCTATTCGATTCGATACAAGACGACACAAGAAAATCCTTTTCTTGT